AGTGGACAACTTTTCCTTGAATCAACAAACAAAATTCTTGTAAAATACATTTACAATTACAATACTAAAATAAATCAAGAAGATATTAATGAAAAAAATCAAAATACAATTCACTTTATTTCGACTATAAAAAAGTCGCTTTTTAATATTAGTAATAAGAATTCGCAGATTTCTTGTGATCAATCTTCCTTTTCACAAGCATATGTTTTTTACAAATTATCGCAAACTCAGGTTATTAGTAAGTATCGCTTGAGATCTGTACTTCAATACCGCGGAACATCTCTTTTTCTTAAGGATATAATAAAGAATGATTTTCGAACACAAGAAATACTTCATTCCGAATCAAGACATAAGAAATTTCAGAATTCTAGAATGAATGAATGGAAAAACTGGTTAAAGGGTCATTATCAATATGATTTATCTCATACTAGATGGGCTAGATTAGTACCACAAAAATGGCGAAATAGAGTCAATCAATGCCGTAGGGCTCAAAAAAAAGATTCAAAAAAATTGGGTTCATATGAATATGAAAAAGACCATTTAATTCATTCCGAAAAAAAAAAGTATTTTAGGGTGGAGTCATTACGGAATCAAAAAGAGAAATTTAAAAAACACTACATATATGGTCGTTTATCACATAAATATATTAATTATAATTATGAACGTAAGAAAGGCTTATATATTTATGGGTCGTCCTTACAAGTAAAGGAGAGTCAAAAAATTCCCTATAATTACAACACACATAAACTTGAATCATTTTATGGGCTAGAAGATATCTCTATTAATGATTATCTAGGGGAAGATTATCTTATTGAGACGGAGAAAAATCCAGATAGAAGTTATTTTGATTGGGGGATTCTCCCATTTTTTCTTAAAAAAAGGGCCAATATTGAGGCCTGGACCAATATAGATACTGGAACCAACATTCAAAAAAAAACTAAGACAGGAGCTGACTTTTATCAAAATAAAATAAAAAAAAAAATAGTAGAGAAAATGGATAAAAAAGATCTTTTTTATTTCACGATTCATGAAGAAATCAACCCGTGCAAGCAAAGATTTTTTTTTTTTGATTGGATGGGAATGAACGAAGAAATACTAAATTGTTCCATATCGAATTTTAATTTTTGGTTCTTTCCAGAATTACTTCTACTATTTGATGTATATAAGAAGAAACCTTGGGTCATACCAATCCAATTACTTCTTTTAAATTTGAATAGAAATAAAAACATTAGTGAAAATAAAAACATCAACGGAAAAGAAAAAAGGGATCTTTTTATATCATCTAAAAAAAAATCTCTTGAATTGGAGAATCGAAATCAAAAAGAATCGCTGGGACAAGTAGATTTTGAATCAGTTCTGCCAAAGCAAGAAAAAGATCTTGAAGAAGATTATGCGAGATTAGACATTCAAAAGGGTAGAAAGACAAAGCAATTCAAGACAGAGGGGTGCTTAGACTCTTTCCTGAAAAGATATTTTCTTTTTCAATTCAGATGGAATGATCCTTTGAGTCAAAGAATTCTAAATAATATCAAGGCATATTGTTTCCTGCTTAGACTGATAAACCTAAAAGAAATTCTTATATCCTCTATTCAAAGCGGAGAACTGAGTCTGAACGTAATGCTGATTCCGAGAAATCTAACTTTTACCGAATTGATAAAAAGGGGGGTATTCATTATCGAACCGATTCGTCTGTCTATAAAATGGAATGGGAAATTTATTATGTATCAAACCATAAGTATTTCATTAGTCCATAAAAGTAAACAACAAACTAATCAAAGATACCGAGAAAAAAGATATATTGATAAGAATGATTTTGATGGATCCACCGCAAGATATGAAAATATGGTTGGGGGCGAGAGTGAAAATTATTATGATTTGCTTGTTCCTGAAATTATTTTATCACCAAGACGTCGTAGAGAGTTGAGAATTTTAATTTGTTTCAATTTTAAGAATGGAAATGCTCTAGATAGAAATCTAATATTTTGGAATGAAAACAACGTAAGGAATTGTGATAAATTTGGGAATGAGAACAAAGATGTTGATAGAGATAAATTCATTAACATGAAATTGAAATTCTTTCTTTGGCCTAATTATCGATTAGAAGATTTAGCTTGTATGAATCGCTATTGGTTTGATACCAATAATGGTAGTCGTTTCAGTATGTCAAGGATACGCATGTATCAAGGATTGAAAATTCGTTGATACTATAATATTCGTGTCATATCTGATATATGAAGGTAAACAGACGCCTCCTGTATTACATTACATTTTGACACAGGATTCAATGACGTATCAATTCAATCTAGGAATGAATTGATAGAACTTAATTTGATAAAAAAATAGTACATGAATAAATTCAGATGGTTTTGTATATTTGTATACTAGATTAAAGGGTCTGGTATTATTATTACTGATTGGTAAAATCCATATCTGTAGAAAAGAATGAAATATAGGAGAAGAGTTCTTTATATGGTAAAAAATTCATTTATCTCAATTTTTTCACAAGAAAAAGAAAAAAAAGAAGAAAACAGAGGATCTGTTGAATTTCAAATATTCAATTTCACCAATAAGATACGGAGGCTTACTTCACATTTGGAGTTGCACAGAAAAGACTATTTATCTCAGCGGGGTCTACGTAAAATTTTGGGAAAACGTCAACGGCTATTGGCTTATTTGTCAAAGAAAAATAGAGTCCATTATAAACAATTAATTAGTCGGTTGGATATTCGAGAAACAAAAACTCGTTAATTTGAAGATTCATTTTGAATTATTTCATTTATTAAATCTTGAATTTTTATGAATTTCGTTTCGTTTTCAGCAATTGATGGAATAATGAATCGGGGAAAAAAGATATGACTGTACCAGCTACAAGAAAAGACCTTATGATAGTCAATATGGGTCCTCACCATCCATCAATGCATGGTGTTCTTCGACTTATCGTTACTCTAGATGGTGAAGATGTTATTGACTGTGAACCCATATTGGGTTATTTACACAGAGGGATGGAAAAAATTGCAGAAAACCGAACAATTATACAATATCTGCCTTATGTAACACGTTGGGATTATTTAGCTACTATGTTCACAGAGGCAATAACAGTAAATGGACCGGAACAGTTGGGAAACATTCAAGTACCTAAAAGAGCCAGCTATATCAGAGCTATTATGTTAGAGCTAAGTCGTATAGCTTCTCATTTGTTATGGCTTGGTCCTTTTATGGCAGATATCGGTGCACAGACTCCCTTTTTCTACATTTTCAGAGAGAGAGAGTTGATATATGATCTATTTGAAGCTGCCACGGGTATGCGAATGATGCATAATTATTTTCGTATCGGAGGAGTAGCTGCTGATTTACCTCATGGCTGGATAGATAAATGTTTGGATTTCTGCAATTATTTTTTAACAGTGGTTGCTGAATATCAAAAGCTTATTACGCGGAATCCCATTTTTTTGGAGCGAGTTGAGGGGGTGGGCATTATTGGTGGAGAAGAAGCAATAAATTGGGGTTTATCGGGACCAATGCTACGAGCTTCCGGAATCCAATGGGATCTTCGTAAGGTTGATCATTATGAATGTTATGACGAATTTGATTGGGAAATTCAATGGCAAAAAGAAGGAGATTCTTTAGCTCGTTATTTAGTACGAATTAATGAAATGAAGGAATCCATAAAAATTATTCAACAGGCTCTGGAAGGAATTCCGGGAGGACCCTATGAAAATTTAGAAGTCCGACGCTTTGATAGAACAAAGGATTTTGAATGGAATGATTTTGAATATCGATTCATTAGCAAAAAACCTTCTCCTACTTTTGAATTGTCGAAACAAGAACTTTATGTAAGAGTGGAAGCCCCAAAAGGAGAGCTGGGAATTTTTCTGATAGGAGATCAGAGTGTTTTTCCTTGGAGATGGAAAATTCGTCCACCGGGTTTTATCAATTTGCAAATTCTTCCTCAGTTAGTTAAAAGAATGAAATTGGCTGATATTATGACAATACTAGGTAGTATAGATATTATTATGGGAGAAGTTGATCGTTGAAATGATAATTGATACGACAGAAACACAAGCTATCAATTTTTTTTCCAGACCGGAATCCTTAAAAGAGGCCTATGAGCTCATATGGCTGCTTGTCCCTATTTTTTCTCCTGTATCAGGAATCACTATAGGAGTACTGGTTATTGTGTGGTTAGAAAGAGAAATATCCGCCGGGATACAACAACGCATTGGACCTGAATACGCCGGCCCTTTGGGAATTCTTCAAGCTCTAGCAGATGGAACCAAACTACTTTTCAAAGAGGATATTCTTCCATCTAGAGGGGATACTCGTCTATTCAGTATTGGACCATCTATCGCGGTCATATCAATTCTATTAAGTTACTCAGTAATTCCTTTTAGCTATCGTCTTGTTTTAGCTGATCTCAATATAGGTGTTTTTTTATGGATTGCCATTTCAAGTATTGCTCCTATCGGGCTTCTTATGTCAGGATATGGATCAAATAATAAATATTCTTTTTCAGGTGGTCTACGAGCTGCTGCTCAATCGATTAGTTATGAAATACCATTAACTCTATGTGTGTTATCAATATCTCTACGTGCGATTCGTTGGGACATAAACTTTTATTTAATTTAAATTTACAAATTTATTTTGAATTTCTAATTTACTATAACTTTATTTGAACTTTGACTTTGCTTTCTAGTTCTAGTAAAGAAGTTGAATGTATTGACTAGATAACTTTATCTTTTTATTAATCATTCCAGTTAATGAACTTAAGCAGATAGTTATATGAGTGAAACAAAACAGCTTAAAAATTCGCAGTAAAAAGATTGAGTCTCATTCCCAATGTACAAGAGTTGGGTGGAAGTAAACATAAGTAAAGCGGTATAAACTATTTACCCCAAGATTGATTAATCATCAGGACTTGAAGCGGGGGCAAAAGATCAAATGTATGGAGTTTTTACTATTGCATGGATTACCATACCGGGATCAAAGAAAAAAGAGTGGGCGGTTAGTAACACCAAGGTACACAAAGGGTTAGTAATAGAGATAGTGTAAGTTGGGACTACATAAAAGGAATTCCAATGGGACTTTAAGTTGGTAGAAACGATCAAGAAATACTTTCCCATGATTCCGATTCAGAGTATCCTCCTATCCACTGATTAAAGAAATGACTATCAAGAACGAAGTAATTTTTTTTTTTTTTTAAAGTCCCCTTTTCTGAGAAAGAAGAATAGGAACGAAAGAAATGCAATGCAATTCCATGCAATAGAAAAAAAGGAAAAATAAGAGATTGTTTTTCTTTTTTTTCCATATTCTACCCCTATCCCATATTCTATCCCTATCCATAGTAATAGAGATAGAATTCTTATTCTAATTCATGAACTAATCTAAAATCGAATTTTTTTTTCGTAATCGAAAGATATGGGTCGAAATTTCTATTGATATTGATAGAACGAGTATTTTATTGAAGGATTAAGTTATTACTAAACAAAGAAAAATTGGAATTTGAAAATGAAAAATAAGATCAATTCGGAAGCACTTTTTTATTATAGCAGACGGAATTCTATTGGTCTAATTCAGGATTCTCCGATCTATCTTTACTCTATTTACCTTACTAAAATATCGAGATAATGCTGAAGTGATCTTTAGATTTATTTGTGGCCTTCGAGGAGCCGTATGAAGCTGAAGTCTCATGTACGGTTCTGTAATAGCGATGGGAACGGTGCTGTTATCACCGACTATAATTATCTAACAGTTCGAGTACAGTTGATATAATTGAGGCGCAATCAAAATATGGTTTTTGGGGGTGGAATTTGTGGCGGCAACCCGTAGGATTTGCTGTTTTTTTAATTTCCTCCCTAGCAGAATGTGAGAGATTACCCTTTGATTTGCCAGAAGCCGAGGAAGAATTAGTAGCTGGTTATCAAACCGAATATTCAGGTATCAAATTTGGTTTATTTTACGTTGCTTCTTATCTAAATCTACTAGTTTCTTCGTTATTTGTAACAGTTCTTTATTTGGGGGGTTGGAATCTTTCTATTCCGTATATATTCATTCCTGGGCTTTTAGAAATAAATAAGACAGAGGGGGTCTTTGGAACGACTATGGGTATCTTTATTACATTAGCTAAAGCTTATTTGTTCCTATTCATTCCTATCACAACAAGATGGACTTTACCTAGGATGAGAATGGACCAACTATTAAATCTTGGGTGGAAATTTCTTTTACCTATTTCTCTAGGTAATCTATTATTGACAACTTCTTCTCAACTTTTTTCGCTGTAAAGGAATACTAGAATTCTAGATTAATACCTTCTCTCAAACAAGAGAAAGAAACATAAAATTATTTGAATTTTATTCATAGATATTCACGATATGCTCCCTATGGTAACTGGGTTCATGAATTATGGTCAACAAACAGTACGAGCTGCAAGGTACATCGGTCAAAGTTTCATGATTACCTTATCCCACGCGAACCGTTTACCTGTAACTATTCAATATCCTTATGAAAAATTGATCACATCAGAACGTTTCCGCGGTCGAATCCATTTTGAATTTGATAAATGCATTGCTTGTGAAGTATGTGTTCGTGTATGCCCTATAGATCTACCCGTTGTAGATTGGAGATTGGAAACAGATATTCGAAAGAAACGATTGTTTAATTACAGTATTGATTTCGGAATCTGTATATTTTGCGGTAACTGCGTCGAGTACTGTCCAACAAATTGTTTATCAATGACTGAAGAATATGAACTTTCTACCTATGATCGTCACGAATTGAATTATAATCAAATTTCTTTGGGTCGGTTGCCGATGCTAGTAATTGGAGATTATACAATTCGAACAATTACGAATTCGACTCAAATAAAAATAGCTACGGGGAAACCCCTTGACTCAAAAACGATTACCAATTACTAAGGTTCGGTTTTGGAGGCTTCTTTCATTTTGCTTGGTCAATAAAAAAAATCCTAACTATTGGTTGGTGAGAATCACGTCTTAATTTGAATTGAAAATTCATTCATATACTGCGATGGGTTCGCAATATCAAATTTCGTCTTTCAGATTCGGATATAGAATGGAATTTGTCCAATAACAGTATATACGTCTTAGAGTATCTACATCAATTCACACATTAGAATTTTATTCAATTAGGAGCATAAAGGTATTAATTATATAAAAAAAAATAGGGTAATTTCTTTTTTTCGGCCCGGTCAGACCAATAAGGTCATGAAAGATTTTTACTTATTTATTTCTTATTTTACATATAAATAATATATAATGGATTTACCTGGGCAAATACATGATTTCCTTTTAGTATTTCTGGGATCAGGTCTCATACTAGGAGGTCTGGGAGTAGTATTACTTACCAATCCCGTTTTTTCCGCCTTTTCGTTGGGATTGGTTCTTGTTTGTATATCCTTATTCTATATTCCATCGAACTCCCATTTTGTAGCTGCTGCACAGCTCCTTATTTATGTGGGAGCCATAAATGTCTTAATCATATTCGCTGTGATGTTCATGAATGGTTCAGAATATTACAATGATTTCCATTTTTGGACCGTTGGGGATGGGGTCACATCACTGGTTTGTACAAGTATTTTTGTTTCACTAATTACTACTATCCTAGACACATCATGGTACGGGGTTATTTGGACTACAAGATCAAACCAGATTATAGAACAGGATTTGATAAGTAATGGTCAACAAATTGGGATTCATTTATCAACAAATTTTTTTCTTCCATTTGAACTCATTTCTATAATTCTTTTAGTTGCTTTAATAGGTGCTATTGCTATGGCGCGTCAGTGATTCAGCGAAAAAAAAAAAATACTTAGAACTAGAAATCCAAATAAATAAAAATTTACAAGAAAAAAGCTGTCTTATTCTGTCTATATTTACTTCAATTTTGAAAATTTTCATGTATAAAATAAAAATGAAAATATTTTTAGTTCGATCTATTTACTAACACCTACCTTCATTCTTGTTATATCCTTTCTAGCCACGATTCAATTGAATCGGTTGAATTTTTGTTCCTATTAAAATGAATCTAGATTGATGAGGGGTTGTTCAATGATGCTCGAACATGTACTTGTTTTGAGTGCTTATTTATTTTCTATCGGTATCTATGGATTGATCACGAGCCGAAATATGGTTAGAGCACTTATGTGTCTTGAACTTATACTGAATGCAATTAATATTAATTTCGTAACATTCTCTGATTTTTTTGATAGTCGCCAATTAAAGGGTGACATTTTCTCGATTTTTGTTATAGCTATTGCAGCCGCTGAAGCGGCCATTGGGTTAGCTATTGTTTCGTTAATTTTTCGAAACAGAAAATCAACTCGTATCAATCAATCGAATTTGTTGAATTGAAAATGGAATAAATATAAATAAATATAATAAAATAAATATAAAAGAATAAAATTAAAATTTAAGTAGAATAAAAATAAAATAAAAAAAATCATCTATATAAATAACCAACTCGAATTAGCATCTACGACAAACACTTATGACTAAGTTGACTAAAATGAAATGAATAGAAGGTTTGCTAAAAGATAAGAAATCCAAGTATCTTGGCCTTCTCTCATCAGCAGATCCAGAAGTAAAGTAAAGTAATTAAAAAAATTTCTGATAAATCATTGATTCGTCTGGTATCTATAACATTTACTACTTTAGTTTATATTTAGTTTATAAATTGAGTTTATAAGTTTATTTTTACTAGATCGAAAATTTATGACGTTCAAAAATTTATAGACCCAATGTCACATTCAGTAAAGATTTATGATACATGTATAGGATGTACTCAATGTGTACGAGCCTGCCCCACAGATGTATTAGAAATGATACCTTGGGACGGATGTAAAGCTAAGCAAATTGCCTCTGCTCCAAGAACAGAGGATTGTGTAGGTTGTAAGAGATGTGAATCCGCCTGTCCAACGGATTTCTTGAGTGTTCGGGTTTATTTATGGCACGAGACAACTCGCAGTATGGGTCTAGCTTATTGATATGTTCTAGAAAACTCTATCTAATTGAATCCATTTGATTTCTCTTTACCGACAAAACCCGTACTCGAAATACAAATAATAAAAAATATAATATTTTGAGTACGGGTTTTTCTGGTCAAAGCATATCTTGTTTTTACCACGAATTCTTTTCCTTGGTTAACAATAATTGTAGTTTTTCCGATATCTGCGGGTTCTTTAATTTTCTTTCTTCCTCATAGAGGAAACAAGGTGATTCGCTGGTATACTTTATGTATATGTTTATTAGAACTCCTTCTAATGACCTATGCATTCTGTTATCATTTCAAATTCGACGATCCATTAATCCAACTCGAGGAGGATTCTAAATGGATAAATATTTTTAATTTTCACTGGAGATTAGGAATTGATGGACTTTCCATAGGACCCATTTTATTGACGGGATTCATTACAACTTTAGCTACTTTAGCAGCTTGGCCAGTTACTCGAGATTCCCGATTGTTCCATTTCTTGATGTTAGCAATGTACAGCGGTCAAATAGGATCATTTTCTTCTCGAGACCTTTTTCTTTTTTTCATCATGTGGGAGTTAGAATTAATTCCCGTTTATCTACTTCTATTCATGTGGGGAGGGAAGAAACGTCTGTATTCGGCTACAAAGTTTATTTTATACACTGCCGGAGGTTCCATTTTTCTGTTAATAGGAGTTCCGGGTATGGGGTTATATGGTTCCAATGAACCAACATTAAATTTTGAAACATCAGCTAACCAATCATATCCTGTGACATTGGAAATTTTATTCTATTTTGGATTTTTTATTGCTTATGCTGTCAAATCGCCGATTATACCCCTACATATATGGTTGCCGGATACCCATGGAGAAGCACATTACAGTACATGTATGCTTCTAGCCGGAATCTTATTAAAAATGGGAGCGTATGGGTTGATTCGGATCAATATGGAATTATTACCCCATGCTCATTCGATATTTTCTCCCTGGTTGATGATAGTAGGCACAATGCAAATAATTTATGCAGCTTCAACATCTCTCGGTCAACGTAACTTAAAAAAGAGAATAGCCTATTCCTCTGTATCTCATATGGGTTTTACAATTATAGGAATTGCTTCCATAAGTAATACAGGACTCAACGGAGCTGTTTTACAAATAATCTCTCATGGATTTATTGGTGCTGCACTTTTTTTCTTGGCAGGAACGAGTTACGATAGAATACGTCTTGTTTATCTTGACGAAATGGGAGGAATAGCTATTCCAATGCCAAAAAATTTTACGATGTTCAGTAGCTTCTCGATGGCTTCTCTTGCATTGCCGGGAATGAGTGGTTTTGTTGCGGAATTGATAGTGTTTTTTGGAATACTTACTAGCCCAAAATATCTTTTAATGGCAAAAATACTAATTACTTTAGTAATGGCAATTGGAATGATATTAACTCCTATTTATTCATTATCTATGTCACGCCAGATGTTCTATGGATACAAGCTATTCAATGCTCTAAACTCTTATTTTTTTGATTCTGGGCCACGAGAACTCTTTGTTGCGATCTCTATCTTTCTACCTGTAATAGGTATTGGTATTTATCCAGATTTTGTTCTCTCAGTATCAGTTGACAAGGTCGAGGCTATTTTATCTAATTTCTTTTATAAATTATAGCTTTTTAGATTAAAGATAGTTTTCATCAATAAGACAGAAAATAAAAAGAAAAAATACTGGCATTTTAAAACGTTGTAGAATAAAAAAAAGAAAAGTTTTTCTTTTTTGAAGTAAAAAAACGAAGTGAATTGGAATTGTAATCGGATACCTTTAACATTTTTGAGAACCATTTGAATCAAGTAGCAATTCAAATGGTTCTCAAAAACAGAGACAAAGTTTCGTTATATACGTTCTTCCTATGTATTGGATTCGTCAGATCCTTTCTTCAATTAGAGGTTAATGTGAATGAACCATAACTATGTAACCCTATTCCTAATAGATTGACCCCAAAATAGCAGATCCAAATTATAAGAAATCCTAGCGAAGCCACAATTGCGGAATTTGCACCTTGCAAATTTTTATTTCTTCGAGTATGTAAATAAATCGCGAATATAGTCCAAGTAATAAATGCCCAAGTTTCTTTGGGGTCCCAATTCCAATAGGCCCCCCATGCCTCATTAGCCCATACTGCTCCCGAAAGAATACCTATGGTTAAAAAAAGAAACCCTAGACTAATGACACGATAACTCCAATAATCCAATTGCTGAATCAATTGATACCTGTGAAAATTTCTAAAGGAAAGAAAAAAAGGATTTCGTAAAATATTCTTTCTTTCATTCATGCATTGGATCTCACCAAAGGAAAATGATCCAATTAATAAATGATTGTTTTTACCAAAAATCTCTATGTTTTTTCGAAATGTAATGACTAGAAGAGCTACGGATAATAATGATCCGCATAAAAGAGCTGCATAGCTCAATACCATCATACTTACATGCATCATTAACCACTGAGATTTTAGAGCAGGTACCAATATTGTGGATTGCTGTAATTTAGTTAAAAGACCCGAAGTGGCAAACCCTTGGGTAAAAATAGTACCTGGCGCGGTTATTATGCTTAAATGATTTTTTTGGTTCCATATTTTAGGAACTATATGAATAATAGAGAAACTCCATGAAAGGAACATTAATGATTCATATAAATCACTTAATGGGAAATGTCCCGAAGAAATCCAACGAGTAATTAAGAATCCTGTTATACAAAAAAAAGTAGTTATCATGCCTTTGTCTGACGAATCATATAGTTCTATGATTCCATCAACTAATAGGCTCATCAAATGAATCGTAATTACAATTGAAACGACCGAAAAAGAGATATGAGTTAATATATGTTCGAAAGTCGAAAATATCATAAAAAAATCCTAAAACTAAAAAAGGACCTTCAATTACGGAATTGAAATCAGAAATTGAATTTCTTATAATTATAAGATCTTTTCCAATCTTTTATAAGATGCCGTCACTCGGACTCGAACCGAGATGCTGTAGCACTGCTTCCTAAGAGCAGCGTGTCTACCAATTTCACCATGACGGCTTGTTCGAAATCATAATACCCCATTCATATTCAATTGTCGAGATTTAAGGAGTCAATTCTATTGACATATTTTAGGAAAGATTTCAATCGATGAAAAAATATTCGTTTCAATTGTTATTTAAACGTTCAATAAATCTTAGCTTAGTAACTAGTATCTTGAGAAGCTGTCAGTTTTAACAATGGACTTTCGCACAGTTTAAGTTACTCCGAAATGGAAGAGTTGGAACTATTTAGTTCTGTTAAAATTGTCTATATTTATTTCTATTTCTTATTTATTTTATATTCTAATTTCTCTCAATTTTAATTTAAAGAAATTTTCTATTTTTTATTCGATTTTCTAACCTATTTTACTTTGACTCTTAAAATAGGTTAGAAAATCGAATAAAAAATCTATTAGGTCGATAGGTCGAAAACAGTGGTCTAGTGATTCTGAGAATAATGATTCAGAAAATTTTACAAATATTCTATTAAAATATAGATCTTAATTAGTTTCAAACGATTCAGTTATTTTGATTAAAAATATCTGTTTTGCTATAGAAAAAAAAGTTTTCACACATCTTTAACTTTAGACTTATTGATCATCTTACAAAAACCTCTTAAATAGAGTAGTCCCTCTTAGTGAGGGATAACCTTTGGGGCAAGAAACCCTTTCTAAAATAAAAGAAAAAGTTTTATTATTCTTATTTTTTATTATATTCTATTTTTTCATATTATTATTGTGTTGTAAAAAGTTAATTGAATTGATGGGGAAAATAACAATCCCCATCTCGAATATTTTAAAAACATACTAAATAGAAAGGGAAAAAAAAAAGTTTTTATCTTGTGTTTATACTTTTTATCTACATCTATACTTATTTTTCTTATATAAATTTTGAATAAGAAAATTAGGATCTTTTTTAGAATCCGGTAGACTATAATTATTTTACATATCGCACCTTCTCATCAGTTAAAAAATAAAAAAGATTAGTGAATGAAAATTTTTCAGTTTATAACTTAAAAACTTAAATTATCTATTTTATCAAATATGTTAATTCGGATTAGTCCAAGACTTTATTACTTAATTTGTCGCACAAAAAAACTTTTTGAATTTCCGGTAGAAAGAGATTTCGCTAACGAAAAAGCTTTTACCGCCGCTCGATACCCCCCTTTTTTCCAAATATTTTTACGAATACGCTTTTTTGACATAGAACTACGTTTCTTTGGAACTGCCATTCAAAAATAAAGAAGATTTCTATAGTTGGATGTGAAAGACATGTATTATTTAAAGTGGATAGCTCTTTCTATTCCTATTCATTATCTATTTCTGCCATAGATGATATCTCTTTTATAACATCGCCAAATTGCGATAGAATATCGTGGGGAACAGAAAAAAAGATGTGATATGTTTTCAAAGGAATTCCATTTTTTAGGATTTCTATTGCAGACAAGTATCAGAAAAAGACAATAATTTATAGTCATTGGTTCCACATTCGCATTCCAATCTATATTTCTGGAATCCGCTGCCATGCAAATAGAATTTCTTGTCAACAATAAGACCCAAAAAGGGGTTTCAATTCCTATCTCTGTCTATTTTCGTCGTCTTACATTAAAAAAAGAGAAAAGCTTAGGTTACTTAATTAAAGAATATTAAAGAAAATAATATTCTAACATTTTTTTTATTAATTCATCAAACTCGAAGAAAGAGTACATTTAATTCAAGTTTGGAAATTCGAATGAGACTAGTAATAAATCTCTTAAACAATATATTATAAGACCTTTTCCATTTTGTCTTCTAGCTGTATGTGAAGTGACGTGGCAGATATCATAGAATTTCCTATAAGCATAAGTTTGTTTTATTCGATCCAGTTTTTGGTCATTTTATGATCCATATCCAAATCAAGTACTATATTTTTTTTACTTCTTTACTTGCTCTATGAATAGAAATTCTAAATTATCATAATCGTAAAAATACGTACCAATTTTTTATTAATTATTGTAAATTAGTTATTGCAATAGTATTATATGGAATTACTGAAATTTGCCTATACTTTATCTTTTTCAATATTTTATTAATAACTAGGGTTAATAACTAAGTAGTCACTTTTCACTAGCGACTTGATCATCTAATTTGATCACTTGCAACCTCTTTATTTGAATTTAATATTGGAAGTATGGGAAAAAAATTAGAATAATAAAAAACTGAAAAAAAAATATTTGACTTTTTCATATCTTTATCTTTATTTTTTGGCCTCTTTCAAAAAGAGATAAGAGCTGGCGAATCGGAAATAATTAATAAGAATAAAAAAGTTTGATTTTCTTATGGAACAGACATATCAATATGCGTGGATCATACCATTCCTTCCACTTCCAGTTCCTATGTTAATAGGGGTGGGACTTCTCTTTGTTCCGACGGCAACAAAAAATCTTCGTCGTATTTGGGCCTTTCCTAGTGTTTTATTGTTAAGTATAGTTATGATTTTTTCGGTCGATCTGTCTATTCAGCAAATAAATGACAGTTCTATCTATCAATATGTATGGTCTTGGACCATCAATAATGATTTTTCCTTAGAGTTCGGCCACTTAATCGATCCACTTACTTCTATTATGTCAATCTTAATCACTACTGTTGGAATTATGGTTCTTATTTATAGTGACAATTATATGTCTCATGATCAAGGATATTTAAGATTTTTTACTTATATGAGTTTTTCCAATGCTTCTATGTTGGGGTTAGTTACTAGTTCCAATTTAATCCAAATTTATATTTTTTGGGAATTAGTTGGAGCATGCTCCTATCTTTTAATAGGTTTTTGGTTCACACGGCCCATTGCGGCAAATGCTTGTCAAAAAGCGTTTGTAACTAATCGTGTAGGAGATTTTGGTTTATTATTAGGAATCTTAGGTCTTTATTGGATAACGGGTAGCTTTGAATTTCGGGATTTGTTCGAAATATTCAATAACTTTATTTA